AGCAATTTTTGTAATTGGAACATGTTTTGTTAAACCACCCATAAGAACCATATTTTGACTCTTATCTGGAGAATAGCCGACAATACCTTCCATTGAATGAATAATGGATCCAGATCCTAAAAACAACAATGCTTTCGAATAAGCATGAGTAATCAAATGAAATAAAGCAGCTCGATAGGAGCCCATACCTAAAGCTAACATCATATAACCCAATTGAGACATTGTAGAATAGGCTAAACCTCTCTTAATATCTTTTTGAGCAAAAGCTAAAGTAGCTCCTAAGAGTACTGTTATTATACCTATCAAAGCTATTAGCTTCATTATGTAAGGTATAACTACGAAAAGAGGAAGAAGTCGAGCTACAAGAAAAATTCCCGCTGCTACCATGGTAGCAGCATGTATTAGAGCCGAAATAGGGGTAGGTCCTTCCATGGCATCTGGTAACCACACATGAAGAGGGAATTGTGCCGATTTAGCAATTGCACCGGAAAATAATAGGAAAGCGCACAAAGTAACAAATAAAAAATGAACCTCATTATCATTATTAGAAATCAAGTTATTGAATATTTCAAACAAATCCTGAAATTCGAAACTGCCTGTTAGCCAATAAAGACCTAAAATTCCTAATAATAAACCAAAATCGCCTACACGATTAGTTACGAATGCTTTTTGACAAGCATTGGACACACTAGGTCGTGTGAACCAAAAGCCTATTAATAGGTAAGAGCACATTCCAACCAATTCCCAAAAGATATAAATTTGTATTAAATTGGAACTGGTAACTAATCCCAGCATTGAAGTATTGAAAAAACTCATATAAACAAAAAATCTCAAATAGCCTTGATCATGAGACATATAACTGTCACTATAAACAAGAACTAAAATTCCAACCGTAGTAATTAATATTAACAAAATAGAAGTAAGTGGGTCAATCAAATACCCGAACTCTAAGGAAAAATCATTGTTGATGGTCCAAGACCATACATATTGATAAATGGAACTGCTATTTATTTGCTGAATAAACAGATCGGTCGAAAAAACCATAACTATACTTAACAATAAAACACTCGGAAAAGCCCATATACGGTGAAGTTTTTTTGTTGACACCGGAAAAAGTAGCAGCCCTATTCCTATTAACATAGGGACTGGAAGTGTAACGAAAGATAGAATCCATAAATATTGATATGTATGTTCCATAAAAAAATCTTATTATTTTTAATTAAAAAAAAAAAAAAAATGAATTAAGTTTAACTTATTTTATAATTTAGTTTAACTTATTTTATAACTGTCTTGACAATTATTATTTTTAATCACTATAGAAAATAGAACCTTTGATGCCTTCAATCCAATTTAAAGAAATACTAGGTAGATAAAAATGTGTAAATTTTGACTGATCTGGTTTAGATCATATGCTTGATCTGGATGATCTATCAAGGAATATATATTGAATTAGATAAGATTTTCCAGTTTTCAATTTGAAAGTCCGGGACAGAACTCGAAACTTTTTTTGTTATATTATATGTATATGTCCATAAATCAATATCTAATGGGGTTGCTAAACCTTAACACAAATTTTATACCTAACGAAACTCTAAGGATTAATACAATAAAAATTCATTTTTATTTTCATTAATTTGAATGTTTCAACAAAAAAATATTCCATTGAATTAACTCCTTCAAGCTCGCCAATTGAATAAAAAAGGGTTATTATAATTTTGAGCAAGCCGCCATGGTGAAATCGGTAGACACGCTGCTCTTAGGAAGCAGTGCTAGAGCATCTCGGTTCGAGTCCGAGTGGCGGCATAACATAATTAAATTATCTAATTATTAAAAGGATAGAATAAATCCTATAATGAATTCAATTCCATATGTAAAATTATGGATAATTAAAGTATTCCCCCCTTTTTTTTTATGATATTTTTGACTTTAGAACATATATTAACTCATATATCTTTTTCGGTCGTTTCAATTGTAATTATAATTCATTTTCTAACCTTATTAGTCAATGAATTTGTGGGACTCTATGATTCGTCAGAAAAAGGCATGTTAACCACTTTTTTCTGCCTAACAGGATTACTAATTACTCGTTGGATTTATTCGGGACATTTACCAATAAGTGATTTATACGAATCATTAATATTTCTTTCATGGATTTTCTCTATTATTCATATGGTTCCATATTTTAAAAAACATAAGAATTATTTAAGCACAATAACCGCACCAAGTACTTTTTTTACCCAGGGCTTTGCTACTTGGGGTCTTTTAACCGATATGAATCAATCGAAAATTTTAGTACCTGCTCTCCAATCCCAGTGGTTAATAATGCACGTAAGTATGATGGTATCGGGCTATGCAGCTCTTTTATGCGGATCATTATTGTCAGCAGCACTTCTCGTAATTACATTTCGAAAAGTCATAAGAATTGTTGGTAAAAACAATAATTTATTAAATGATTCATTTCCCGTTGATGAGATCCAATACATGATGGAAAAACGAAATATTTTAAAAAATACTTTTTTTACTTCTTCTAGGAATTATTACAGGTTTCAATTGATTCAACAATTAGATCATTGGGGTTTTCGTATTCTTAGTATAGGGTTTCTTTTTTTAACCATAGGTATTCTTTCAGGAGCAGTCTGGGCTAATGAAGCATGGGGATCATATTGGAATTGGGACCCAAAAGAAACTTGGGCATTTATTACTTGGACCATATTCGCGATTTATTTCCATACTCGAACAAATAAGAATTTGGAAGGTTTAAATTCGGCAATTGTTGCTTCGATCGGTTTTCTTATAATTTGGATATGCTATTTTGGGGTTAATTTATTAGGAATAGGACTACATAGTTATGGTTCATTTACATTAATATCCTAATTGAATTCAAGAACGAGTTTAACAAATATAACCATAAGCCAGTTTAACATATATATAAGAAGCTTCAGGTAAGTCGTTGAGAACCTTTTGAATCACTCCATTACTTGAGTGATTCAAAAGGTTCTCGCAAATGTTAAACATATCTGATTACAATTCCGTTTTTTTTTTAATTTTTTAATAACTACCTATAAAAAAAAATTAGCTATAAAAAAAATTCGATAGAATAGCTTCGACCTTGTCAACTGATAATGAGAAAACGAAATCCGGATAAATACCAATACTAATTACAGGCAGAAGGATAGCAATCGAAACAAATAATTCCCGTGGTCCAGAATCAAAAAAATAAGAATTTGTGGCATTAAGCAGCTTGTATCCATAGAACATCTGGCGTAACATAGATAATAAATAAATAGGAGTCAATATCGTTCCAACTGCCGCTCCAAAAGTAATTAGTATTTTTGGCATTAAAAAATATTTTTTGGCGGTAATTATTCCAAAAAATACTACCAATTCTGCAAAAAAGCCGCTCATGCCCGGTAATGCAAGAGAAGCTAATGATAAGATACTGAACATCATGAATATTTTTGGCATTAGGGTAGCCATTCCGCCCATTTCGTCAAGATAAACAAGACGTATTCTATCATAACTTGTTCCTGACAAGAAAAAAAGCCCAGCGCCAATAAATCCATGAGATATTATTTGTAAAATGGCCCCGTTGAGTCCCATATCGCTTATAGAGCAAATTCCTATAATTGTAAAACCCATATGAGATACAGAAGAATAGGCTATTCTTTTTTTTAAATTTTTTTGACCAGAAGATGTTGAAGCTGCATAGATTATTTGTATTGCGCCTACTATTATCAACCAAGAAGAAAATATAGAATGGGCGTGGGATAATAATTCCATATTTATTCGAACCAATCCATATGCTCCCATTTTTAATAAGATTCCAGCTAAAAGCATACAAGTACTGTAATGTGCTTCTCCATGGGTGTCTGGTAACCATGTATGTAAGGGTATAATCGGTGATTTGACAGCAAAAGCAATAAGAAATCCAATATAGAATAGTATTTCCAAGGTCACAGGATATGATTGATTAGCTGATGTTTCAAAATTGAATGTTGGTTCATTGGAAGCATAGAAAGCGATACCTAAAGCTCCCATTAATAAAAAAACGGAACTTCCTGCAGTATACAAAATAAATTTTGTAGCTGAATACAGACGTTGCTTTCCCCCCCACATGGCTAGAAGTAGATAAACAGGAATTAATTCTAACTCCCACATAATGAAAAAAAGTAAAAGATTTTGAGAAGAAAATAATCCTATTTGACCACTATACATTGCTAACATCAAAAAATGAAATAATCGAGAATCCCGAGTAATTGGCCGAGCCGCTAAAGTAGCTAAAGTGGTGATAAATCCGGTCAGTAAAATAGGTCCTATAGAAAGTCCATCTATTCCTAATCTCCAGTAAAAATCAAAAAAATTAATCCATTGATAAGACTCCGTCAATTGGATTAAGGGATCGTCCAATTGGAAATAATAAGAGAATGCATAGGTCATTAAAAGGAGTTCTAGTACACATATAAGTATAGTATACCACCTAATTACCTTATTTCCTCTATGAGGGAAAACGAAAATCAAGGAACCCGCGAATATTGGTAAAACTACTAATACTGTTAACCAAGGAAAAGAATTCGTGGTAAAGACAAGATACACTTGGACAAGAAAAACCCGTACTCGAAAACCTAATCTATTTTTTTATTATTATTTTTTTAGTACGGGTTTTTGTCGGTAAACAAAAAATCAAATGTATTCAAGTGGTTTTTTCTGGAAAATATCAATAAGCTAGACCCATGCTTCGAGTTGTTTCATGCCATAGATAAACTCGAACACTCAAGAAATCAGTTGGACAGGCGGATTCGCATCTCTTACAGCCAACACAGTCTTCCGTTCTTGGAGCAGAAGCAATTTGCTTAGCTTTACACCCGTCCCAAGGTATCATTTCTAATACATCTGTGGGGCAGGCCCGGACACATTGAGTACACCCTATACATGTATCATAGATTTTTACTGAATGTGACATTGGAGCTATAATTTTTTTTAAAAAAAAACGTCATAAATTTTCGATCTAGTAAATTTTGAAATGAATCATATATTTAGACACCAGATGAATCAATGATTTATCATAATTTGTCTATTCAATTTCGGATCGACTCATGAGATAGAACCAAGATACTTTAATTTCTTACGTTTTCGTAAACATTATCAGATACGCTATCTATCATAAATATCAATTCAAATTAATGAATCTAAATATTTTATATGATTAATACTACTTATTCAACAAATTCAATTGATTGATACGGATTGATTTTCTGTTACGATAAATTGACGAAACTATAGCCAGCCCGATAGCTGCTTCAGCGGCTGCGATAGATATAATAAAAATTGAAAAAATATTTCCTTTTAATTGGCGACTATCAAAAAAATCAGAAAATGTTACTAAATTTATATTGACGGCATTCAGTATAAGTTCAAGACACATAAGGGCTCTAACCATATTTCGACTCGTGATCAATCCATAGATACCGATAGAAAATAAATAAGCACTCAAACCAAGCACATGTTCGAGCATCATGGCCCCACTCCTTAGCGATTTCGATTTATTTCAATATGAACAATGAACAACAATTTAACATCAACAGATTAGATTGACTAGAATAAGAATATCACAAGTACAAAACAAAAAAAAAAGATTGGAATATAGATCGAATAAAAGAATTTATATATGAATAATCCTCAAATAAATGTGATAACATAGAATAAAGTCTGATTTGGATTGCGATTACCAATTAAAAAGATTTATTACTGACGAGCCGTGGCAATCGCACCTATCAAAGCAACTAAAAGAATTATTGAAATGAATTCAAATGGAAGAAAAAAATCTGTTGCTAAATGAATTCCAATTTGTTGACCATTACTTACCAAATCTTGCTCTATAATCTGGTTTGCTCTTGTAGTCCAAATAATCCCATACCATGTTGTATCTGAAATAATAGTAATTAGTAAAACAAAAAGACTTGTACAAATTAGGGAAGTAAGACCATTCCCAACAGTCCAAAGATTGAAATCTTTGTAATCTTCTGAACCATTCATGAACATCACAGCAAATAAAATTAAAACATTTATAGCTCCCACATAAATAAGGAGCTGCGCCGCAGCTACAAAATGAGAGTTTGATAAAATATAGAATAAGGATATACAAACAAGAACCAATCCCAATGAAAAGGCAGAAAAAATTGGATTGGTAAGTAATACCACTCCTAGACCTCCTAATATAAGACCTAATCCTAGAAAGACTAAAAGAAAATCATGTATTGGTCCAGGTAAATTCATTGTACGTAAAATAAAAGATAAAAAAATCAAATTCTTTTTTTTCATGACTTTATTGACCCGACCAGGAGAAACTTATTTAGAATGGGTTAATTTAATCCTAAAAGGTTAAAATTACTGTAGTACTGATATCAGACTAATCCCATTCTTTCTCGAAAAAATAAAAATGGATACTTTAATTTCTATTTCGAAATAGAAATAATTATGGATAGAATTATGACTATATTAATAGATTTTCAATCTAAATTAAGCTACGCTGCAATTCTTACCAATCAATCAAATCCAATCGCTAGTTGGGATTTGTAGCTTTTGTAGTTATTGACCAAACAAAATGCAAAATGAAAAAAAAAAGATTTCAGACTTTTAGATCAAACCTAGATCTTTGTTTAATGATTAAAAATGACTCTTCAATCAATCTTTAATCAAAGGGGGTTTGTCCATTTTGATTAAAGATTGAGGTGAATTCAAAATTGTTCGAATTGTATAATCGTCAATTACTGACATTGGTAAACGACCTAAAGCAATTTGGTTATAATTCAATTCGTGACGATTATAGGTAGAAAGTTCATATTCTTCAGTCATTGATAAACAATTAGTTGGACAATACTCAACGCAGTTGCCACAAAATATACAGATTCCGAAATCAATACTGTAATTAAGCAATCGTTTCTTTCGAATATTAGTTTCCAATTCCCAATCAACAACAGGTAAATCTATAGGACATACACGAACACATACTTCACAAGCAATGCATTTATCAAATTCAAAATGGATTCGACCGCGGAAACGCTCCGATGTGATTAATTTTTCATAAGGATATTGAATAGTTACCGGTAAACGATTTACGTGGGATAAGGTAGTCATGAAACTTTGACCAATGTACCTTGCAGCCCGTATGGTTTGTTGACCATAATTCATGAACCCAGTTACCATAGGGAACATATCGTGAATCTCTATGAATAATTTTATATTTGTTTCTTTATCTTGTTTGAGACAAACTATAAATATACAAAAGAATTACTTTATAGTGAAAAGAGTTGGGAAGAGGTTGTTAATAATAAATTGCCAAGAGAAATAGGTAAAAGAAATTTCCATCCAAGATTTAATAGTTGGTCCATTCTTAGTCTAGGTAAAGTCCATCTTGTTGTGATAGGAATGAACAAGAACAAATAAGTTTTAACCAATGTAATAAGAATACCCATTGTTGTTCCAAAAACTCTACCTACTTTATTTATTTCAAAATCAAAAAACTCCGGGACAGATATGTACGGAATAGAGATATTCCAACCGCCCAAGTAAAGAACTGCTACAAATAATGAAGAGACTAATAAGTTTAGATAGGAAGCAACATAAAATAAACCAAATTTGATACCCGAATATTCAGTTTGATAACCTGCTACTAATTCTTCTTCTGCTTCTGGTAAATCAAAAGGTAATCTCTCACATTCTGCTAGGGAAGAAATGAAAAAAATGATAAATCCTATAGGTTGACGCCACAAATTCCATCCCCCCAAACCATATTTTGATTGTGCCTCAACTATATCAACTGTACTCGAACTGTTAGATAATCATAGTCGGTGATGACATCACTGTCCCCATCGCTATTACAGAACCATACATGAGATTTTCACCTCATATGGCTCCTCGAAGGCCATAAATAAATCTAAGGGCCAGATCATATTATTTATCTTGATCTATTTGTAGGATAGATAGGATCAAAATCTATCGGATGCCCCCAATTCAAAAATTTGACCAATGTAATTCTGTCTGTTATAATACTAAAGTAAAGTACTTCTGAATTGATCTCATCTTTTAAGAATTTCAATTTTTCTTTCTTGAGCAATAACTTAAATCTTTCAATAAAATACTTCTTGTAGAAATACCAATAAATATTTCAACCTATCATTTTCGATTACGAAAAAGAATTAGACATTCCATTAGTTCATGAATTATGACACGAATTCAATTTATATTTATATGAATATCGAGATAGGAAAGAAAGAAGAATAAAGGATTCTTTTTTTTTCTTTTTCTATTGTAAGTCTATTCTTTATTTTTGTTCCTATTCTTCCTTCTGAAAAAAAAAAGGAAAAGATTACTTCGTTCCTGATAGTCATTTGTTTAATTGGTGGATAGGAGCATACTCTGGATCGGAATCGTGGGGAGTACTGCCTGATCATTTCTACTAATTTAAAGCCCCAATTAATATTCTTTTATTTTTGATAATTCTATTACTAATCTTTTATGTATCTTGGTGTTCCTAACCATCCACTCATTTTTATTTTTACTCAACTGCTCGGTAGCATTACTAGCATTACAATAATATATATATATATATATAAATGATAGTAAAAACTCAATAAGGTTGATTCTTTGAGCCCGCTTTCAAGCCAGGATGACTAATCAACCAATTTTGGGACAAATGATCTCATCTTCTTATGTTTATTTGTGCTTTCCTGTTGTACATAAGAAATGAGTCTCGATTTTTTTTACTGCAAATTTAGAAGCTGTTTTCTTTCACTCATATAACTATCTAATTTAGTTCATCAACCCAAATGATGAATAAAAAAATAAGGATATATATTCAATATATTCAATTAATTTTACCTTTTTCCTAATAAAAAATAAAAAATAAAAAAAAAAGGGGGGGGGATAGGGAAAAATTTATGTTTCAACGAATCGCACGTAGAGATATGGATAATACACAGAGAGTTAATGGTATTTCATAACTAATCGATTGAGCGGCAGCTCGTAGACCACCTAAAAAGGAATATTTATTATTTGATCCATATCCTGACATAAGAAGTCCAATGGGAGCAATACTTGAAATGGCAATCCATAAAAATACGCCGATATTTAGATCCGCTAAAACAAAGTGATAGCCAAAAGGAATTACTGAATAGCTTAATAGAGTTGATATGGCTGCTATGGATGGTCCGATACTAAATAAACGAGTATCCCCTCTAGATGGAAAAAGATTTTCTTTGAAAAGTAATTTTGTTCCATCCGCTAGAGCTTGAAGAACTCCAAAAGGACCGGCATATTCAGGTCCAATACGTTGTTGTATCCCTGCAGAAATTTCTCTTTCTAACCACACAATTACTAGTATGCCTATCGTGATTCCCAATACAAGAGTCAAAATAGGGACAAGCATCCATATAATTCCATAGATCTCGTTTAAGGATTTCAATCTGGAAAAAGAATTGATAGCTTGTACTGTTGTTGGATCAATTATCATTTCAACGATCAACTTCCCCCATAATAATATCTATGCTACCTAATATTGTCATAATATCAGCCAATTTCATTCTTTTAATTAATTGAGGAAGAATTTGCAAATTGATAAAACCCGGCGGGCGAATTTTCCATCTCCAAGGAAAACTACTTTGATCCCCTATCAGAAAAATTCCCAACTCTCCTTTTGGTGCTTCAACTCTAACATAAAGTTCTTGTTTCGGCAATTCAAAGGCGGGAGAAGTTTTTTTACTAATAAATCGATATTCAAAATCATTCCATTCTCGATTCCTTTCTCTAGCAAAACTTCGAGTTTCTAAATTTTCATAAGGCCCCCCTGGAATCCCTTCCAAAGCCTGTTGAATAATTTTTACGGATTCCGTCATTTCACCAATTCGGACTAAATAACGAGCTAGCGAATCCCCTTCCTTTTGCCACTGGACTCCCCAATCAAATTCGTCATAACACTCATAATGATCAACTTTACGAAGATCCCATCGTACTCCGGAAGCTCGTAGCATTGGTCCTGATAAACCCCAATTTATTGCTTCTTCTGCACTAACAATACCTATTCCTTCAACTCGTTGTAAAAAAATAGGATTTCGCGTAATAAGTTTTTGATATTCAGCAACTCCTGTTAAAAAATAATCGCAGAAATCCAAACATTTATCTAACCAGCCATGAGGTAGATCAGCTGCTACTCCTCCGATACGAAAATAATTATGCATCATTCTCATACCAGTCGCAGCTTCGAATAAATCATATATTAACTCTCTTTCTCTAAAAATGTAGAAGAAAGGGGTCTGCCCCCCAATATCTGCCATAAAAGGGCCAAGCCATAAGAGATGAGAAGCTATACGACTCAACTCCAACATAATTACTCTGATATAGCTAGCTCTTTTAGGTACTTGAATATTTCCCAACTGTTCCGGTCCATTTATGGTTATCGCTTCTGTAAACATAGTAGCTAAATAATCCCAACGTGTTACATAAGGCAAATATTGTATAATTGTTCGGTTTTCCGCAATTTTTTCCATCCCTCTGTGTAAATAACCTAATATTGGTTCGCAGTCAATAACATCTTCACCGTCTAGACTAAGGATGAGTCGAAGAACGCCATGCATTGATGGGTGGTGGGGCCCCATATTGACTATCATAAAGTCCTTTCTTGTAGCTGGTACATTCATAGGGGGTTCCTCGATTGATTTTTCCATGAATTACTGAAAACGAAAATAAGTTCATCAAAATTCAAGTTTAAGATCTAATAAATCAAATAATAAAAAAAAAAAAGACTCTTCAAATTAACGAGTTTTTGATTCCCGAATGTTCAACTGGCTAATTAATTCTTTATAACGTACTCCATTTTTCTTTGCCAAATAAGATAGTAGTCGTTGGCGTTTTCCTAGAATTTTCCGTAAACCTCTTTGAGATAAATAGTCTTTTCTATGCAATTCCAAATGTGAAGTAAGTCTTCGTATCTTATTAGTAAAACTTACTATTTGAAATTCAACGGATCCCTTGTTTTCTTTGTTGTCTTCTTGTGAAATAATTGAAATGAATGCACTTTTTACCATAAAATGAAATCCCCCTCCTCCCGCCTTTGTTAAGTATAGTTTTATTGATCAGTAATAATAAATAATGTAATATTAAATAAGAATGTCAGTTGGTTTGAATTTGGTATACACAATAATCTTCAATTCGTTAGGAATTCCAAAATCAATCCAATTTTTTTTTTGATTCGGCTAGAAATACATAAAAGATGGTATATTTCTTCCCTTACAAAGGAAAAAAAATTATATCTATATCTAAAAATCTAAAACGAAAAATTGGATTGATTCATTTCTAGATCGAATTGATACATGATTGAATTCCATATATCAGAATGGAATATGGGATGTAAAACAATGTATATGGACGTCTCTCTTTGTTTTCATATATTTCATATACTAGATTAGATATGCTATGGGATATATATGACAAATGGAACTTTACCGAATTTTTAATCGTGGACATATATGTATCCTTACCATACTAAACCGACTAGCATTATTGGTATCAAACCAATAGCGATTTATACAAGCTAAATCTTCTAATCGATAATTGGGCCAAAGAAAAAGTTTTAATTTAATTAGTTTATTTTTATCTCTATCAAAACGTTTGCTTTTATCTATAATGTGAGCGTGGTTTTTTATGTTATTATTATTGATAATTTCTGTATTGATATCATTTTCATTTTTTGAATTGAAAGAAATTAGAATTCTCAATTCTCTACGATGTTTAGAGGATAAAAGATTTTCGGGAACAAGTAAATCATAATTATTTTTGTCTTTATTTCTAATTAAACTTTGATTTATTACAATAGAGTTTTTTTTTCTGTATCTTTGATTAATTTGTTGTTTTCTCTTATGAACCAATAAAATATTTATGGTTTGATACATAATAAATTTTCCATCATTTTTTACCGACAGACGGGTTGATTCGATAATCAATATTCCCTTTTTCATCAATTCTGTAAGAGTTAAATCTTTCTGAATCATTAGAATATCTAGACTCAGTTCTCCCCTTTGAATAGAGGATATAATAATTTCTCGTGGATTTGTCAGTCTAAGCAAGAGACAATATATTTTGATATTATTGATTATTTTTTGATTTAAAGAATCATCCCATCTTAATTGAAAGCATAAATACCTTTTTAGCAAAAAATCAAGTTCTGCTTCCGTATTACTTTTGTATTGCTTTTTCTTTCTACGCTCTTTCCTGTCTGATCTTGCATAATCTTCTTCAACATCTTTTTCTTGGTTTGCTAGAACTGATTCAAGATCTACTTGATCCTCAGACTCTTTTTCTTCATGATTTTGATTTTTTAATTGAATGGATTTTGTTTCATTCGATGATAAAGGATCGTTATTTTGCTTTCTGTTGATTTTTTTATTTTCACTAACATCTTTAGTTCCATTAAAATTTAAAAAAAGTAATTTGATTGGTATCATCCATGATTTTATCTTATATGCCTTGCAAAGTATCACAAATTTTGGAAAGAACCAAAATTCTAAATTTGATGTAGGACGATCTAGTATTTCTTCATTCATTCCCATCCAATCAAAAAGGTTTTTTTTTTGTTTGGTTCCGGTATCGATCCAGGATTCAATATCGACTTTCTTTCTAAGACAAAAAGGGAGAATTCTCCAATCCAAATATTTTCTATGCGAGCTTTTTTCCGTATCGATAATATCATCTTCTCTTAGATGCTTATTGACAGGGATACCTCCCGACATATCAAATAATTTACTTTTATCTATTTTGTAATTATAAAAAATCTCTTGCTTATTATTTAATTTGAATGGTAATTCATAAATAGATGAGTCTTTCTTATCTTCATAATTAATGGATTTATATAATAAAATATTATATCTATAGTATTTTTTAAAATTATCTTTTTGGTTCGATAATGAATCGACTTCCAAATTATTTTGTTTTTCGTAATGAATAAATTGGTCTTTTTCATATAAATTCCATTTATTTAAATCCTTATTTTGAATCATATGCTGTTGATTCATTTTATTTCGCCATTTTTGCGATATTAAGCTAGACCATCTGATCTGAGATAAATCGTATTTATATTGATAATTACTTCTTACCCAGTTTTTCCATTCATTCATTACAGAATTTTTAAAATTTGTATTTTTTAATTTGAACTGAAATCCTCCTTGGACTCCAAAATAATCTTTTATTTCATTCTTAAGAAAACGAGATGCTCCATGATATTGAAGGACAGATCTTAACTTATATAGGTTAATAACTTGGACTTGTGATAATTTGTAAAATACATATGCTTGTGACAAAGAGGTTACGTTATACAAAATCTGTGAGTTCTTGTTAAAATTACTATAATTAAATACCTTTTTTATACTCGAGATAAAGTGAATTAGTGTATTTTGATTTGTTTTATCAAGTCTTTGGTGATTTTCGTTTTTATTATACATAGAAATGTATTTAGTAATCATTTTTCTTGGTGATTCACGAAAAAACTGTACATTGATCCTCGGAATATTAATGATAGCTAGAAGGATATCTATATATATCTTTTCAATCAAAATTTTTATAAAAAAATATGATTTACGGACTAATTGAGCATTGTTTCTTTTTAATATCTGTAAAATATTTTTTGATGATTTTAATTTTAATCGTTTAGCATTATAACTTAGTTTGTTAGGACTAATATTTCTTTCTGAGATTAGAAATCGTTTTTTCTTTTCTTTTGTAATTTTTTCTATTTGATTTCTTATTGTCTTTGTTCTGGCATTCAGATCTTTCATTTTTTTTTCTGTCAGTGAATAGTTTATCCAATCCATAGATCGAATTGAAGTGGAAAATTTATGAATAGTCCCATTAGTGATTGGTGAATCTTTTTCGTTTTTAGTTTCATTTAATTCAGATACTTCTCTAAATCCAAATAATAGAATCGGATTTCTTTTTGATTTTGATATTATTTCTTTTACAAATAGAATACTTTTGATGAACCAGTTTTTTGTTTCTTTCGGTAAATGTAGAAATATTTTTCTTTTTTCTTTAAAAATTGTTAGAGTTAGAAAACCATTTTTTTTCAACTTTCTAATTTTTTTTTTTAATTTTTTAAAAATGGGTTCAAAAAGTGAAAGTTCTTTTCGGGGAGAACCAAAAGGAAGTTCAGTTTCCATTCCCCAAACTGTTAAAAAACAAAAATCATGTTTTTGTCTTTTCTTTTTTATTGGATCTTTAGAAAAGAATTTTAACTTAGATCTGTGCCAAGGTTGTAGTCGAAAAGGAAATAGGATCTTTATTTGAATACCGTCTGTTAACCAGTTTTTAGGAAATTCTGTTTCTGATAATTGAACTCCATTATAAGTGCATTTAACATGCATTTCTCTATTCCAATCCTTTAAATCCTCGGACCATTCGGGAATTTGAAATAATAACATACGAATGATATTTTTAGCTATTATTAATGAAGGCAATATAATATATTTTCGAAGAATCGATTGAATTACTAAAACACAACCTCTTATTGCTTGAGCAAAAATAATGCTATCCCAGGTTTCAGCTATTTCTATACGAACTTTTTCTTCTCGTTTGTCTTCTTCTCGTCTGTTTTTGCTCTCTGCTTTTTCTTTTTTGTCACTTTCCTTTGTTTTTTCTTCTGTATAAGTAGAATCTGAAATTGTAAATTCTGATTTTTTACGCATCCAATTTATAAACATTATTTTCATTAGCTCAGAAGTATCAAAAGCAAAAAAAAGAAATTTCTCTATTCTGTCCAAAAAAAGGGGAGAATGCAAATTTGCTTGAAACAGTTTAAAAATAGCTATTTTTCGCCTTTGTGTTCGCATGGAGCCCTTTATTATATCTCGACGAAAGTCCGATTGTTGTGAATAACGTATCAAAGCCACTTCGCCCGTTTGATCAAAATTAGTTGTATCTTTAGTTTTGGAATTATTATAAGTATTAGAATCCGGATTT